TCTTTTTTAACAAAAGAAAAACTATCCTCTGATGAATTGTATAATAATTGGAGTTACACCAATGAAAAAAAAAATAACTTAAACAAGGAGTTTAGGAATAGAATCGAAGTTTTAGATAAAGGATCTAGTACTCTGAATGTACTTGAAAAAAGGACTCAATTGTGTAATGATAAGAATAAACAAGAATACTTACCTAAAAAATATGATCCTTTTTTGCATGGACCTTGTCGTGGAAGAATCGATTTTTTTTTTTCACCCCTAACGCTAAATGAAACTTCTAGCCAAAAGAACATCAGGACGTTTTGGATAAATAAAATTCATGGTCTTCTTCTTATTAAGAATTATCCCGAATTTGAGCAGACACTAGATAGGTTTCGTATAAAATTATTTTCAACAAAAAAAGTACGTTCTTTATTTCCAGAACACACACAAGAAAAAATAGATTCAGAAGATCGAATACTCATTTTAAAAATTTTATTCGATGTAGTTATAACGGATCCCAACGACCAAAGAATTAGAAAAAACTCTATTGGAATAAAAGAAATTAGTAAAAAAGTTCCTCGCTGGTCATACAACTCAATTACCGGTTTAGGACAAAAAAAGAAAAACAGGGGCGAAACTGTAGCAGGGGCAATTCGTTCAAGAAAGTTCAAACATGTAGTTATTTTTACTGATAACCAGCCAAAGCCAAATACCTCTACGTATATTAATACAAAATATACTAAGAGTCCTAAGCAAGCAAAGAAAGTGAATTTGACCCATTATTCACAACAATCGGATTTTCGTCGAGGTCTAATCAAAGGCTCCATGCGCGCACAAAGACGTAAAACTATTACTTGGGAACTGTTTCAAGCAAATGTGCATTCCCCGCTTTTTTTGGACAGGCTAGACAAACCTTTTTTTTTTTCTTTTGATATTTCCCAACTGATGAAAGTAATTTTTAAAAATTGGATGTGGAAACAAAAAGACCAAAAACTTTCTGGTTCTAAAATTGAAAAGAAAAAAAAAATTGATAACCAAGAGGAGGACAAAAGAGAAAAATACAAAAGAAAAGAAAAAACAGAGATACCCATAGCAGAAATCTGGAATACATTTTTTTTTGCTCAAGTACTCAGAAGTTTTGTATTATTAACTCAATCTATTCTTAGAAAATATATTATATTACCTTCGCTGATAATAGCTAAAAATATGGCTCGCATGCTATTATTTCAAATTCCCGAATGGTCCGAGGATTTAAAGGATTGGAATAGGGAAATGTATGTAAAATGCACCCATAATGGTGTTCAATTATCCGAACGAGAATTTCCGAAAAACTGGTTAACAGAGGGTATTCAGATAAAGATCCTATTTCCTTTTTGCCTGAAACCCTGGCACAAATCTAAGCTACAATTCCCTCATAAAGATGCAATGAAAAAAAAAGGGGGACAAAAAAACAACGATTTTTGTTTTTTAACAGTTTGGGGAATGGAAGCGGAATTGCCTTTTGGTCCTCCCCGAAAAAGACCTTCATTTTTTAAACCCATTTTCAAAGAACTAAAAAAAAAAATTAGACAATTGAAAACAAAGTCTTTAAGAGTTTTAAAAGAAAGAACAAAAATTTTTCAACAAATCGCAAAAGAAACAAAAAGATGGGTCATCAAAAGAATTCTATTACTAAAAGTAAAAGGAAGAGTAAAAGAACTTTCAAAAACAAACCAAATTCCATTATTTAGATTGCGAGAAATAGATGAATTGGGTGAAGATAAAAAAGATTTGATAATGAGTAATCAGATGATTCACGAATCGTCCATTCAAATTCGATCTATGGATTGGACAAATTTAGCACTGCCCGAAAAAAAAATAAAAGATCTGACTAATCGAACAAACATAATAAAAAAGAAAATAGAAAAAATTACAAAAGAAAAGAAAAAAAGACTGCTAACTTACGAAATAAATATTAGTTCGAACAAAACAAGTTATCGTCCTAAAATATTAGGAGCGTCCAAAAAGATTTGGCAAATATTAAAAAAAAGAAATACTCGATTAATTGGTAAATCATATTTTTTTATAAAATTTTTCATTGAAAGGATATACATAAAAATTTTTCTAGCTATTGTCAATATTCCAAGAATCAATGCAATTTTTTTTTTTGAATCACCAAAAAAAATCCAAATTATTGAGAAAAATATCCACAATAATGAAACAAATCAGGAAAGAATTAATAAAACAAGTAAAAATGGAATTCACTTTATTTCGACTATAAAAAAATCACTTTCTAAGGTTAGTAATAAGAATTCAAAGATTTCTTATGATTTCTCTTTTTTCTCACAATCACAAGCATATGTATTTTACAAATTATCACAAACCCAACTTATTCACTTTTATAATTTAAGATTTGTCTTTCAATATGACGGAACATCCCTTTTTCTTAAGAAGGAAATAAAAGATTATTTTAAAAAACAAGGAATATTTCATTACGAATTAAGACATGAATCTTTTTGGAATTTTGAAATGAATCAATGGAAAAACTGGTTAAAGGGGCATTATCAATATCAATCCGATTTATCTCGGATAAGATGGCCTATATTAGTACCACAAAAATGGCGAAATAGAGCCAATCAACACAGTATGGCTCAAAAGAAAGATTTAAACAAAAAGGATTCATATGAAAAAAATAGATTAACTCATTCCGACAAACAAAATTTTTTTGAAGCGAATCCATTACAGAATCAAAAAGATAATTTTAAAAAACACTATAGATATGATCTTTTATCATATAAATCTATTAATTATGAAGATAAGAAAGACTCGTATATTCATAAATCATTATTCCAAGTAAATAATAAAGAAGAAATCTTTTCTAATTCCAACATAAGGGAAGGCAAATTATTTGATATGTTGGGAGGTATCCCTATTAATAATTATCTAGAAGAAGACGATATTATGGATATGGATAAATTTTCGGATAGAAAATATTTTGATTGGAGAATTCTCGATTTTTGTCTTAGAAATAAGGTTGATATTGAAGTCTGGGTTGATATTGGTACCAACAGGAATCCAAATACTAAGATTGGGGCTGATAAGTATCAAATAATTGATGAAATTAATAAGAAAGTTCTTTTTTATCTTACAATTCATGAAGATGAAGAAATTAAACCATCCAATCAAAAAAAGTTCTTTTTTGATTGGATGGGAATGAATGAAGCAATACTAAGTTGTCCTATATCAAATCTGGAGCTTTGGTTCTTCCGAGAATTAGTGCTATTTTTTAATGCATATAAAAAAAAACCGTGGATCATACCAATCAAATTACTTCTTTTCAGTTTTAATGGAAATGAAAATGGGAATAAAAAAATAACTCGAAAGAAAAAGGAAGATCTTTTTATATCATCGAATCAAAAAAACTCTCTTGAATTATACAATAGAAGTAAAGAACCCCCAGACCAAGGGAATCCTCGATCAGATGCACAAGACCAAGTAAGTCTTGGGTCAGTTCTCTCAAACCAAGAAAAAGATGTTGAAGCAAATTCTTCGGGATCAGACATCAAAAAACGTAGAACGAAAAAACAATACAAGAACAACACAGAAGCAGAACTTTATTTCTTCCTAAAAAAGTATTTGCATTTTCAGTTGAGATGGGATTCTTTTTTAAATCAAAGAATAATAAATAATATCAAGATCTATTGTCTCCTGCTTCGACTGATAAATCCAAGAGAAATTGCTATATCCTCTATTCAAGGGGGAGAAATGGGTCTGGATATTTTGATGATTCATAAGGATTTCACTCTTACAGAATTGGTGAAAGGGGGAATATTTATTATCGAACCGCTTCGTCTGTCTGTAAAAAACGATGGACAGTTTTTTATATATCAAATCGTAGGTATTTCATTGGTTCATAAGAATAAGCGCAAAATTACTAAAAGATACCGAGAAAAAAGCTATGTTCATAAAAAAAAAAATTATGAATCCATTGCAAGACATCAAAGAATGACTGGAAATAGAGACAAAAATAATTATGATTTGCTTGTTCCTGAAAATATTTTATTCCCTAACCGTCGTAGAGAATTGAGAACTCTGATTTGTTTCAATTGGAAGAATCAAAATGGTATTCAGAGAAATTCCGTATTTTGTAATAACGTAGGGGGTCACGTTTTGGATAAAAGCAAAGATCTTGCTAGAGAGAAAAAGAAACTAATTAAATTAAAGTTCTTTCTTTGGCCCAATTATCGATTAGAAGATTTAGTTTGTATGAATCGCTATTGGTTTAATACCAATAATGGCAGTCGTTTCAGTATGATAAGGATACATATGTATCCACGATTTCAAATTTGTTACTAGTCCGTTTTTCTTATCGATCGCGTACCATACGTACCATACCTGGTATATGAAAACAAAGAGATGGACACATGCCTTGTCTTACATTCCATTATGATACAGGATATCACTTTAAGGACATACGGATTGGTTAGATCTATAAATGAATTAACAGAATTTTTTTTTAGGTCTCGCTTTTTCTCTTTTGAAGAAATATACCACCCTTTTTTATCCCTAATCAAATTGAAAATGGGATTGATTGTTGATTGATTTTATCGGAAGTTCATAACGGCTTTACGATGATTGTGTATATTCAATTCAAATGACTAACATTATTATTACTGATCAGTAAATTTCATATTAAAAGAAAGGGAAAAGAGGATTTCGTTTTATGGTAAAAAATTCATTCATCTCAGTTACTTTTCAAGAAAAAAAAAAAGAAAACAGCGGGTCTGTTGAATTTCAAGTATTAAGTTTCACTAATAAGATACAAAGACTTACTTCCCATTTGGAATTGCACAGAAAAGACTATTTATCTCAGAGGGGTTTACGGAAAGTTCTGGAAAAACGCCAACGGCTACTTTCTTATTTGTCAAAGAAAAATAGAGTACGTTATAAAGAATTAATTAGTCAGTTGAATATCCGGGAGTCAAAAAATCGTTAATTTGAAAAAAGAATTTTGAATTATTTGATTTATTAGATTTTGAATCTTGATAACTTCTTTTTGTTTTCAACAATTCATGTAAGAATGAATCGAGGAAAAACCTATGAGTATACTAGCTACAGGAAAAGACCTTATGAGAGTAAATATGGGACCTCACCACCCATCAATGCATGGTGTTCTTCGTCTCATCGTTACTCTCGATGGCGAAGATGTTATTGACTGTGAACCGATATTGGGTTATTTACACAGAGGGATGGAAAAAATTGCGGAAAACCGAACAATTATACAATATCTGCCTTATGTAACACGTTGGGATTATTTAGCTACTATGTTCACAGAAGCAATAACTGTAAATGGACCAGAACAGTTGGGAAATATTCAAGTACCTAAAAGGGCCAGCTATATCAGAGTAATTATGTTGGAGTTGAGTCGTATAGCCTCTCATCTGTTATGGCTCGGCCCTTTTATGGCAGATATTGGTGCACAGACTCCCTTCTTCTATATTTTCAGAGAAAGAGAATTAGTATATGATCTATTCGAAGCTGCCACCGGTATGAGAATGATGCATAATTATTTTCGTATCGGAGGGATAGCGGCCGATTTACCCCATGGCTGGATAGAGAAATGTTTGGATTTCTGTGATTATTTTTTAACGGGGGTTGTTGAATATCAAAAACTTATTACACGAAACCCTGTCTTTTTAGAACGAGTTGAAGGGGTAGGGATTTTTTGTGGAGAAGAAGCAATAAATTGGGGTTTATCAGGACCAATGCTACGAGCGTCTGGAATAGAATGGGATCTTCGTAAAGTGGATCATTATGAGTGTTACGACGAATTTGATTGGGAAGTCCAGTGGCAAAAAGAAGGAGATTCATTAGCTCGTTATTTAGTCCGAATCGGTGAAATGACAGAATCCGTAAAAATTATTCAACAGGCTTTGGAAGGAATTCCGGGGGGGCCCTATGAGAATTTAGAAATCCGATGCTTTGCTAGAGAAAGCGATCCAGAATGGAATGATTTTGAAGATCGATTCATTAGTAAAAAACCTTCTCCTACTTTTGAATTACCGAAACAAGAACTTTATGTGAGAGTCGAAGCCCCAAAAGGAGAATTGGGAATTTTTCTGATAGGAGATCAAAGTAGTTTTCCTTGGCGATGGAAAATTCGCCCACCGGGTTTTATCAATTTGCAAATTCTTCCTCAGTTAGTTAAAAGAATGAAATTGGCGGATATTATGACGATACTAGGTAGTATAGATATCATTATGGGAGAAGTTGATCGTTGAAATGATAGTTGATACAACAGAAGTACAAGATATTAATTCTTTTTCCCGATTGGAATCCTTAAAAGAGCTCTATGGGACCATACGGGTGTTTGCCCCTATTTTGACTCTTGTATTAGGAATCACAATAGGTGTACTAGTAATTGTGTGGTTAGAAAGAGAAATATCTGCAGGAATACAACAACGTATTGGCCCTGAATACGCCAGCCCTTTCGGAATTCTTCAAGCTTTAGCAGATGGAACAAAACTACTTTTCAAAGAGAATCTTCTTCCAGCTAGAGGAAATACTCGTTTCTTCAGTATTGGACCATCTATAGCAGTCATATCAATTCTACTAAGTTATTCAGTAATTCCTTTTAGTTATCACCTTGTTTTAGCTGATCTCAATATTGGTATTTTTTTATGGATTGCCGTTTCAAGTATTGCTCCTATTGGACTTCTTATGTCAGGATATGGATCAAATAATAAATATTCGTTTTTAGGTGGTCTGCGAGCTGCTGCTCAATCGATTAGTTATGAAATACCATTAACTTTATGTGTTTTATCAATATCTCTACGTGCGATTCGCTAAAATATAAGCTTTTCTTTTCCTTCTAGAAAAAAAAAAGAAATTTAATGGATATCCGCATTTTTTTTTATTCATTTATTTATTCTTTAGGTTAATAAAAAAATTAGATAGTTATATATGAGTGAAAGAAAACAACTTCTAAATTTGCAGTAAAAGCAGATTGAGTCTCATTTCCTATGTACAAGAGTTAAGTGAAAGTAAACAAAAGTGGAAGATGCCCCTTACCCCAAGATTAGTTGATTGGTCATCCTAGCTTGAAGCGGGCTCAAAAGTCAACCGTATGGAGTTTTCACTATATGTTTGAATGTATTACAATACATATATTAACGAACGGGGGATTGAAAAAAAAAATGGGTGGATAATAAGGAACACTAAAATACACACAAAGAATTAGTAACGGAGATTATGTAAATTAACGAAAAAGATACGTCTGCATAACATAAAAAGAATACTAATTGGGGCTTTAAGTTGGTAGAAATGATCAGGCAGTACTCCCCACAATTCCGATTCAGAGTATCCTCCTATCCCCCAATTAAAGAAATTACTATCAGGAACGAAATAATCCTTTACTTTTTTGAGGCCCCCTTTTTCTCAGAAAGAAGAAGAGGAACAAAAAAAATAGAAAAAAAAAGAAAATTACAATAAAAAGAAAAGCGATTTTTTTCTTATTTCTTTCCTATCTTCATAGAAAGAAAAATTGTGTCATGATTCATGAACTAATGTAATGTCTAATTCTTTTTTTTTCGTAATCGAAAATAAAATGATGGCTCGAAATATCAATAGATATTTCTACAAAGAGTATTTTATTGAAGGATTTATTAAGTTATTACTCACCCCAAAAAAGTTGAAGGATGAGATCAATTCAGAAATGCTTTTTGATTTATTCTTATAGCAGACAGAATTCCATTGGTATAATTTGGGACCTTCCACGAGTCTATCTATGCTATAACCATATCAAGATAACGAATACTTGCCCGGTCCTTACATTTATTTGTGGCCCTGAGGAGCCGTATGAGGTGAAAATCTCATGTACGGTTTTGTAATAGCGATGGGAACAGTAATGTTATCACCGACTATGATTATCTAATAGTTCAAGTACAGTTGATATAGTCGGGGCGCAATCAAAATATGGTTTTTGGGGGTGGAATTTGTGGCGTCAACCTATAGGGTTTATCGTTTTTCTAATTTCTTCCCTAGCAGAATGCGAAAGATTACCTTTTGATTTACCAGAAGCAGAAGAAGAATTAGTAGCAGGCTATCAAACCGAATATTCGGGGATCAAATTTGGTTTATTTTACGTTGCTTCCTATCTAAATTTATTAGTTTCCTCATTATTTGTAACAGTTCTTTACTTGGGCGGTTGGAATCTTTCAATTCCGTACATATTTGTTCCTGAGTTATTTGAAATAAATAAAGCGGATGGAATCTTTGGAACGACAATTGGTATCTTTATTACATTAGCTAAAACTTATTTGTTCTTGTTCATTTCTATCACAACAAGATGGACTTTACCTAGACTAAGAATGGACCAATTATTAAATCTTGGCTGGAAATTTCTTTTACCTATTTCTCTCGGTAATCTATTATTAACAACCTCTTCCCAACTCCTTTCACTGTAAACAAAAAAAGGGATACTATATTCACTGCTTACCTCAAACAAGAGAAAGAAAAAATTTATTCATAGATATTCCCGATATGTTCCCTATGGTAACTGGGTTCATGAATTATGGTCAACAAACAGTACGAGCTGCAAGGTACATTGGTCAAAGTTTCATGATTACCTTATCCCAAGCAAATCGTTTCCCTGTAACTATTCAATATCCTTATGAAAAATTAATAACATCGGAGCGTTTCCGCGGTCGAATCCATTTTGAATTTGACAAATGTATTGCTTGTGAAGTATGTGTTCGTGTATGTCCTATAGATCTGCCTGTTGTTGATTGGAAATTGGAAACTGATATTCGAAAGAAACGATTGCTTAATTACAGTATTGATTTCGGAATTTGTATTTTTTGTGGTAACTGCGTTGAGTATTGTCCAACAAATTGTTTATCAATGACTGAAGAATATGAACTTGCTACTTACGACCGTCACGAATTGAATTACAATCAAATTGCTTTAGGTCGTTTACCAATGTCAGTAATTGACGATTTTACAATTCGAACAGTTTTGAATTCGTCTCAAAGAAAAAACGGGTAAATCTCTTTATTATTGGAAATTACTAGGGTTCCGTGTTGGTATAAAGGAATAAGGTCTTTCTCTTTGTTTGGTACAAATCCCAACTATAGATTGGATTATGAGAAGTACAAATTAATTTGTATTGAAAGTCTGTTAATATATCCACAATTTTTTCGAAATATAGACTTTCAATTTCCAACTGCCATTTCCAATAAAGAAAAGAACAAAATTGATCAAATAACTGTACCCACATCAATTCACACCTATTAGATTTGAATTGAATTCAATCGGGAATGCCTCATAAAAAAAAAATTGCCTGGTCGGTTCAATAAGGTCATGAAAAAACATTTCGATTTATTTATCTCTTATTTTAATATAATGGATTTGGCTGGACCAATACATGATTTTCTTTTAGTTTTTCTAGGATCGGGTCTTATATTAGGAGGTCTGGGAGTGGTATTACTTACCAACCCGATTTATTCTGCCTTTTCATTGGGATTCGTTCTTATTTGTATATCCTTATTCTATATTCTATCAAATTCGCCTTTTGTAGCTGCTGCACAGCTCCTTATTTATGTAGGAGCTGTAAATGTTTTAATCATATTTGCTGTAATGTTCATGAATGGTTCAGACTATTCCAACGATTTTCATTTGAATCTTTGGACTATTGGGGATGGAGTTACTTCTCTGGTTTGTACAAGTATTTTTTTGTCCTTACTCACTACTATTCTAGATACGTCGTGGTACGGGATTATTTGGACTACACGATCCAACCAGATTATAGAGCAAGATTTGATAAGTAATAGTCAACAAATTGGAATTCATTTATCAACCGACTTTTTTCTTCCATTTGAACTCATTTCGATAATTCTTTTAGTTGCTTTGATAGGTGCAATTGCCGTAGCTCGTCAGTAAAAAATCTTTATAACTAGCAACAGCAATCAAAATTCAACTTTTCTGTGTTATCACATCTATTTGCCTTCAATTCTATTTGAATACTGTTTCATGTATAAATCAAATAGAAGTTTATTGATTCGATCTATTACCAATATATTCTTTTGTTCTATACTTGTTAGATTATAAGCAATCAAATCACTTGACTTATTGTTCATATTGAAATGAATCGAAATTGGTACGGAGTTGGTCAATGATGCTCGAGCATGTACTTATTTTGAGTGCTTATTTATTTTCTATTGGTATCTATGGATTGATCACGAGCCGAAATATTGTCCGGGCCCTGATGTGTCTTGAACTTATACTAAATGCGGTTAATATAAATTTTGTAACATTTTCCGATTTTTTTGATAGTAGGCAATTAAAAGGAGATATTTTCTCAATTTTTGTTATAGCTATTGCAGCCGCTGAAGCAGCTATCGGATCAGCTATTGTTTCGTCAATTTATCGTAACAAAAAATCGATTCGTATCAATCAATCGACTTTGTTGAATAAATAAAATAGTATTTCAAAATCAGAATATTCATAAATTCGAATTAGCATCTATAATACGTCCTAACCTCGATCATATTGGCGAAAACGTAAAAAATCAAAGTATCTTTGTTCCCTCTTATCAGTTGATCCAGAAATGGATTGATTCCAAAATTCTGGTAAATCGTTGATTGATCTGGTGTTTCAATATATGATTCATTTCCAAAATTACTAGATCGAAAATTTATGAATTCAGAAATTGATAGATTCAATGTCACATTCAGTAAAGATTTATGATACATGTATAGGGTGTACTCAATGTGTCCGAGCATGTCCCACGGATGTATTAGAAATGATACCTTGGGACGGATGTAAAGCTAAACAAATTGCTTCTGCTCCAAGAACGGAGGATTGTGTTGGTTGTAAGAGATGTGAATCCGCCTGTCCAACGGATTTCTTGAGTGTTCGAGTTTATTTATGGCATGAAACAACTCGAAGCATGGGTCTAGCTTATTGATATTGATACGTTCCCCAAAACCCCACTTGAATCTATTTTGAATACATTTTTTTTACTTACTGATTACCGACAAAAACCCGTACTCGAAAAATTAAAAAAAAAAAATTAAGAATATATATTCTATTTTTCGAGCACGGTTTTGTCTGGTTCGAGTGTATCTTGCCTTTACCACGAACTTTTTTCCTTGGTTAACAATAATTGTAGTTTTTCCGATAGCCACGGGTTTTTTTATTTTCTTTCTCCCTCATAGAGGAAATAAGGTGACTAGGGGGTATACTATATATATATGCGTGCTAGAACTCCTTCTAACGACCTATGCCTTCTGTTATCATTTCGAATTGGACGATCCATTAATACAACTCGCAGAGGATTATAAATGGATCCATTTTTTTGGTTTTTACTGGAGATTGGGAATAGATGGACTTTCCCTAGGACCCATTTTATTGACGGGATTTATCACCACTTTAGCTACGTTAGCGGCTTGGCCAGTTACTCGGAATTCCCGATTATTCTATTTCCTGATGTTAGCAATGTATAGCGGTCAAATAGGATCATTTGCTTCTCGTGACCTTTTACTTTTTTTCATCATGTGGGAATTAGAATTAATTCCTGTTTATCTACTTCTATCAGCATGGGGTGGAAAGAAACGTCTTTATTCAGCTACAAAGTTTATTTTGTACACTGCAGGAGGTTCCGTTTTTCTATTAATAGGAGTTTTGGGTATCGGTTTATATGGTTCCAATGAACCAACATTAAATTTTGAAATATTAGCTAATCAATCGTATCCCGTGGCACTGGAAATACTATTCTATATTGGATTTCTTATTGCTTTTGCTGTCAAATCACCGATTATACCCTTACATACATGGTTACCAGACACCCATGGGGAGGCCCATTACAGTACTTGTATGCTTCTGGCCGGAATCTTATTAAAAATGGGAGCATATGGCTTGGTTCGGATCAATATGGAACTATTACCGCATGCTCATTCTCTATTTTCTCCCTGGTTAATCATAGTAGGTACAATGCAAATAATTTATGCAGCTTTAACATCTCCTGGCCAACGCAATTTAAAAAAAAGAATCGCCTATTCCTCTGTATCTCATATGGGTTTCATAATTATAGGAATTGGCTCGATAACTGATACAGGACTCAGCGGAGCCATTTTACAAATAATTTCTCATGGGTTTATTAGCGCTGCACTTTTTTTCTTAGCAGGAACGAGTTATGATAGAATACGTCATGGTTATCTCGACGAAATGGGCGGACTGGCTATACCAATTCCAAAGATATTCACGCTATTTAGTATCTTATCAATGGCTTCCCTTGCATTACCGGGCATGAGTGGTTTTGTTGCGGAATTGATAGTATTTTTTGGAATAATTACTAGCCAAAAATATTTTTTAATAGCAAAAATACTGATTACTTTTGTAATGGCAATTGGAATGATATTAACTCCTATTTATTCATTATCTATGTTACGGCAAATGTTTTATGGGTACAAGCTATTTAATGGCGTAAACTCTTATTTTTTTGATTCTGGACCACGGGAATTATTTGTTTTGATCTCTATTCTTCTACCCGTACTTGGTATTGGTATTTATCCGGATTTCGTTCTGTCACTATCAGTGGACAAGGTCGAAGCTATTCTATCTAATTTTTTTATAGAGAATTTTCATGAATAAAAAAAGAAAAAAGAAATTTGAATTGTAACCAAACCCCTTTGGCGTTTGTGAGAACCTTTTGAATCAAGTAGTGGAGTGATTCAAAGGGTTCTCGGCGGTTTCCACTCAGTTTCGTTTATATATATGCGCTGTCCTATGTTTGTCTTCATCAGGCCCTTTCTTTTCTTCAATTTGCAATTCAATTAGATGTGAATTGCTAATTAAATGAACCATAACTATGTAACCCTATTCCTAATAGATTGACCCCGAAATAACATATCCAAATTATAACAAAGCCCATAGAAGCCACAATTGCGGAATTAAAACCTTCCGATTTTTTATTTGTTCGAGTATGGAAATAAATCCCGAATATAGTCCAAGTAATAAATGCCCAAGTTTCCTTTGGATCCCAATTCCAATATGATCCCCATGCCTCATTAGCCCATACTGCGCCTGAAAGAATACCTATGGTTAAAAAGATAAATCCTAGACTAATAATATGATAACTCCAACGATCCAATTGTTGAATCAATTGATACCTGTAATAATTTCTAGCAGAAAAAAAATAGGTATTTAGTAAAACATTGGTTTTTGCATTCATGTATTGTATTTCACCGAAGGAAAATGACTCAGTTACAGTTCCATTTAATAATTTATTGCTTTTACCAAAAATCCTTATCACTTTTCGAAATGTAATGACTAGAAGAGCTGTGGATAATAATGATCCGCATAAAAGAGCTGCATAGCCGAATACCATCATACTTACGTGCATCATTAACCACTGAACTTGTAGAGCGGGCACTAATATTCCGGATTGATGCATTTTTGTTAACAAACACGAAGTTGCAAAGCCTTGGGTAAAAATAGCACTTGGCGCGGTTATTGCGCTTAAATGATTTTTATGTTTTAAAATCCTATGAATAATGGAGAAACTCCATGACAGAAAGATTAATGATTCATATAAATCACTTAATGGGAAATGCCCCGAATAAATCCAACGAATTACTAATAATCCTGTTAGACAGAAAAGGGTAGCTATCATCCCCTTTTCTGATGAATCATATAGTCCTACGATTTCATCGACTAATAAGGTTATTAAATGAATTGTAATTCCAATTGAAATGACCGAAAATGATATATGAGTTAATATATGTTCTAAAGTTGAAAATATCATAAATAAAAAATGAAATTAAAAGTAAAAAGTGAAAGTCTCTCGAGTATACGGAATGGAAATCGGAAATTCAATTCATTATAGGGCTTTTATATATCTTTTAGAAGATGTTATGCCGCCACTCGGATTCGAACCGAGATGCTCTAGCACTGCTTCCTAAGAGCAGCGTGTCTACCGATTTCACCATAGCGGCTTGCTAGAAATAATAATAACTTATTTTTATTTAATCGTCGAGATTGAAAGAGAAAGTTTCAACGAAATACTTTTTATTTTTAGGAAGCATTCAATTGATGAATAAAAACTTGTTTCAATAGAGATGGAAACAGTCTCTTTTTTATCGTTTTATTTAGTTATTTAAGGTTTCAGTTTTATTTAACTTAACAATAACATATTCTTTTTCTTTTTTATGGATCACGATCACAATTTAAGCATAATATCCAATAATTCAAAAAATTTTATTTAATTTGCATTACTTTTGTCTTGTGATAATCGTTAGGTTTTTTTCAGTATGAATTTGTCTTAGGGTTTATCAAACCAATTAGGTATTGAGCTATACATATTATATAAAAGAATTTCGATTTCTATTGTCCTACTTCAAAAATTTATTTCTAAATCCGAATTCTAAAAATCGATATTTTTAGATTGATCCTCCCTTTCAAACATAGGATTTTTTTATTACTTATAAATTGCATACTATTCGTATAGAAATTAGAAATACGCCGAAATGGCGAAAGACGCTTTCTCATTCTCACTTGGAGTGATGATTCAGAAAGTTAAAAAAAAGTATAATTAAAAATTAGTTTCAACAACTCATTGCTTTTGTCTAAAGATTTCAATTTATGCTATAGAATAGCATAAATTGAAATAGAAAAGGAGAAATATCAAAGAAAAAAAAAAAAAAAGAAAAAAACCTTTATTATTGTCTTATTTCTAAGTGGGTGGGTGATGGGGAAATTAAGAATCCCCATCCCGGGAATGAAAAGCATATTCAAATACAAATAAAGGCAAAACTCTCAATTTTTTATTCTTTTTTTTTTCAAATAAAAAAAAGTACCAATTCAGTAGCCAAATCCATTGGTTCAAAACAGTAGGGAATGAAAATCATTATTTATTACTTACTTTTTCTATTTCTATTTTTTTTTACTTCTATTTTTCTATTCTATATTAAAAAATTGAATCTAAATTCGAAACTAAATTGGCTCGTTTTTGGAGTCAGGTGGATGCGGATTCCAATTATTCCAACGTTTTATTAATTATTTGTCGTACAAAAAACTTTTTGAATTCCCGGTCGAAAGGGATTTCGCTAACGAAAAAGCTTTCAGCGCTGCCCAATATCCCCCTTTTTTCCAAATATTTTTACGAATACGTTTTTTTAATATAGAACTACGTTTTTTTGGAACTGCCATTCAAAAAATAAAAAGTTATTCATTGCAAAAATTGGATGTGAAAGACATCTATTGTTTAAAACAATTTTTTTCAATTCCTATTCCATACAATATCTGAGGCAAAATAATTTGTATTTCGGAGTTATTTGTGATACCTTTCTATCTCTGTTTCTTTTTGGGATGTTACATTTGTACATAAAAAATACATATCGAACAAGCTTAAGAACCCTTACCTACCTAATAAAAAACTTGAATCTTTTTCTTTTCTAGTAACTAGTAATTGGTTATTAAATGCCATTTATTAGATTTATTAGAATAGAACATAATCAATCAGTCCCGAATTAAACTCGTTAATTATTCTGAATAAACAAACAAAAATACCTAGTTCTTTTTTTATTAGGCAAAGTTATGGGACATCCGATGATTGATATCAAAATAAAGTACTTCTTTTTTTTTGTCCAATTTTTTAGTCTTGATATATGTCCATAAATTTTTGTAATAGGGAATAATAATGGAAATTGGAATTTGCTGCTACGTTTTCCTAAAAATCTTACTTAGTATAAACTTAGTATAAAATAATTCGTTATTTTTCACTTTGAAAATTTTTGAAGTAGTTGAGAAAGGTTCAAACTAACTACGAATAGAAAATTCCATTTTAGTTTCAGTTGCTTTTTTAATACTTTAGTAATCTCTTTTAAAAGAGATAAGAACCGGTGAATCAGAAACAATTAATTAAGAATAAAAAAATTATTATTTTTATGGAACATACATATCAATATTCTTGGATCATACCTTTCGTTCCGCTTCCAGTTCCTATGTTAATAGGAGTGGGACTTCTACTTTTTCCAACGGCAACAAAAAATCTTCGCCGTATTTGGGCTTTTCCTAGTATTTTTTTGTTAAGTATAGTTATGATTTTTTCGGTCGATCTATCTATTCAGCAAATAAATAGGAGTTCTATCTATCAATACATATGGTCTTTGACCATCAATAATGATTTTTCTTTCGAGTTCGGACACTTTATTGATCCGCTTACTTCTATTATGTCAATATTAATCACCACAGTTGGAATTCTGGTTCTTTTTTATAGCGACAATTATATGTCTCATGATCAAGGATATTTGAGATTTTTTGCTTATATGAGTTTTTTCAATACTTCAATGTTGGGATTAGTTACAAGTTCGAATTTGATACAAATTTATATTTTTTGGGAATTGGTTGGGATGTGTTCTTATCTATTAATAGGGTTTTGGTTCACACGACCTAGTGCGGCAAGTGCTTGTCAAAAAGCCTTTGTAACTAATCGTGTAGGGGATTTTGGTTTATTATTAGGAATCTTAGGTCTTTATTGGACAACGGGTAGTTTCGAATTTCGGGATTTGTTCGAAATATTCAATAACTTGATTTATAATAAGGAGGTTAACTTTTTATTTGTTACTTTGTGTGCCTTTCTATTATTTGGCGGCGCAGTTGCTAAATCCGCACAATTTCCCCTTCATGTATGGTTACCTGATGCCATGGAGGGTCCTACTCCTATTTCGGCTCTTATCCACGCCGCTACTATGGTAGCAGCGGGAATTTTTCTTGTAGCTCGTCTTCTTCCACTTTTCATAGCGATACCGTACATAATGAATCTAATATCTTTTATAGGTATAATAACAGTATTATTAGGAGCCACTTTAGCTCTTGCTCAAAAAGATATTAAGAAAAGTTTAGCCTATTCTACAATGTCTCAATTGGGTTATATGATGTTAGCTCTAGGTATGGGGTCTTATCGAGCCGCTTTATTTCATTTGATTACTCATGCTTATTCGAAAGCCTTGTTGTTTTTAGGATCCGGATCAATTATTCATTCAATGGAAGCTCTTGTTGGATACGCTCCAGATAAAAGCCAGAATATGGCTCTTATGGGCGGGTTAAGAAAGCACGTGCCAATTACAAAAACTGCTTTTTTATTAGGTACACTTTCTCTTTGTGGTATTCCACCTCTTGCTTGTTTTTGGTCAAAAGATGAAATTCTTAATGATAGTTGGTTATATTCACCGATTTTCGCAATAATTGCTTCTTTCACAGCTGGATTAACTGCATTTTATATGTTTCGGATTTATTTACTTACTTTTGAAGGACATTTAAACGTTCGTTTTCAAAATTACAGTGGCAAAAAAGGAAATTCCTTCTATTCAATATCTCTATGGGGTAAAGAAGAGCCAAAATCGATTAAAAAAAGTTTTCCTTTAGTTGCTTTATTAAAAATAAATAATAATGAATTAAAAATAAATAATAATGAAAGGGAAAGGACTTCTTTTTTTTCGAAGAAAACATACCGAATGGATACTCATGTAACAAAAATGCC